GAATCATATCTAACTGATTCCTTGGTTCGGACCGAAGAAGTAATGTCACTCGATTATTATCAAACTGACTGCAATCTTTTTCTGTCCGTGAGGATCCCAACAGAGCGCCTTCTAGTTCTAATAGGCCATGAACTAGATCAGAATCATTCTCAGCGAATCTATAAGAAGCGATCCAATTATTTTCATCAGGTCCGGGTGAAGACCAAAGATCTTGAGCGACCAATCCGGCAGAACAATTCAAAAGATAAAGAAGTATCGTTAATTTCTTCATGCTCGTTCCAAGTTCGAAGTACCATTTGTACAAATAAGAATCCCCTTCTTTACATGATTTCTTCTTCATATAGATAGATATAGGATCTACGGGGCAATTACTTAGAAGTACATTTTGTGCAACAGCCCTTCCTATCTGATAGAAAAGGATCCCATGATCCTGAACCGATATTACCTGGGATCGCAAATCCCAAGTTTGTCTATGAAGAGCTGATCTAATTGTATTAGTTTCTATAATTGATTTCTTCTGTGTAATACTAATGGATAGGGCCTCATTGATAAGTGCTGCAAGATCTCGTGCATTGGAACCCATGGTTATGGACCCGAATCCGTTAGTATGGAACATTTTCTTTTCCAAGTGAAACCCTTTAGTATATGAAAGAATGAAAAAGTGCTTTCGTTGTTGTTGAATAAGAAGCCTTCGTATCTTAATGCATGTATTTAATTTATTCGGAGCTATTAGAGCGGGATCCACTTTTTGGGGAATATGAGTCGAACCAATAACAAGAATATTTCTAGTAGAATATCTTTCACAATCTCTGGAGAGATAGTTCTGTAATAGACCGAAGGATCTGTAATTCACATACAGATCATGAATGTTTGGAATCCATATTATGCAAGGAGACATTGCTCTTGCTAATGCGAATCGAAAGGTGATATCGATATAAAATCCGTATATACTCGGCGGCATATCCATAGTTAGCACATTCGTCATATCTAGCAGCTCCGTATCAAGATCAAGGTCATCATCAATATCGTCACTATCATCAATATCGATATCGTCACGATAATCACTATCGTCACTATCACTATCATCAATAAAAAAACCTTCAGGCTTGTAATACGAATACGGAAAGTTGTTCGGAAATATCGTAATGAAAGGAACATGGGAGTTTGTCGCTAGGTATTTGACCAAATAGGATCGTCCAGTTCCTATAGAACCTATCACTAAAATACCCCTAGAAGGGGATAGGGCTAAACGGAGCGAGAAGGGTTTTCCATGAGATGGGAAATGAAAACTATTAGCCCCACACGGGGTTTGTGAATAAGTGATTGTCTGATAATGAGCAAGGAATATCCGTCTTTCTGCTAAACAGGATCTATTGAACTCATAATTCATTAGATACTTTTTATGAATGTCAACTAAGTATCGTAAGTAAATTGATCCCGGTTGTTCAATCATTTGATAACCAGAGTCATTCTTTGATAAATGATCACTATGAGTCAGACTCAATAGAATTTGATCAATCCTTTTTTCTTTTTCGGTCGTTAAGGTGGAGAACTGAACCAAGAATTCTCTTTCTTCATCATCAACCAAATCACTGTTCGCGACCCAGGATTCTATTTTCTCATCAATCCAATCACCGTTCACCCCTTTTCTTTTTCTTATCAATGAATAGATCTCTTTACTTGTACGACTTAGATGTCTCGTATTTCTCGAAAAAGCGATTCGATTGATGGGATTTTGTATGATACTTCTGAGATCGATGAGATTGATATTCAAATATTTCTTCTTAGAACGTATTGATTTGACCCCATAAGCGGAACCACCAACCAATAGCATGTTGCCACCAGAAGCAGAAACCCGTATTTCTTCCAGAAAATCTCCTAATTGTTCCAGAGCAACTAGAAAGAGATTCTTTAACCAGAAAGAATTCAGTTCAGATTCAGATGTAGGATACCTATCCAAAAGTTTTCGCAACTCAATCATGTATGATGGAATCATCAAAGATTTGATCTTTTCTAACTCTGTCTGTAACTCACTAGAGGCTCGGGAAACAAAGAGAAGATGTATGCGAACGAGATATCCAGCAACAAGAAGAAGGAAAAGGATTGAATAGAGGAACTCCCGAGCATTTGTTAATCTCAGATGTGTCCATATCAATGGAACGGGTGACTCATTATTTCGATGAATCGTTTCTTCGGACAGAAGGAGATTCTGTAAACACTTACTCGAAATCTCACTTATCAGACTCGAAATCTTACTTTTCAGAGTCAGAGTCCATTGTGGAAGAATCTTCTGAGGAATTGGCCATGATATATCTGATACATGCATAATATCTCTCAAAACGGATACAAATTTGTGCCTGCTACTTAGTATCCTTAGTATCGGCAATGGTTCTGAAAAAATCTCTAAAAGGGTGGTGAAATTTAGATATTTCCACCCTGTCGAAGTAAGGAACCATGGCATATATGTTTGGAAGAGATTCCATTTTGAGAGATTGAAAAGAGCACTATCTCGTCGAAAGGTTCTATACATCTGCCCTTTCTCAACGCATTTCTTTAGAGAAAGACTCCGTTTTTTTTTCCTCTTTCCAGATGGGAAATCCTTCTCAGAACATGGAGTGTGAATCAAATCCATGTTTGAATTGAAACTGAGATACTCATGCAAGTTCTTCCCTTCTGAATCAGATAGATTCATATCTGAAAGAGGCTGACAATAAGTTCTTTCAAAATGAACTATTTGTTCCTCTGTTAGAGGTGTTGTAGAAATGTCTGCGATCGAGTAAATAGCTCTACGAACGAATGGCTCGGATCGAATTGGAAAATGGAAAAATTTGTACAAGTTATACCTTTCGTCACCACTTTGTGTAAAATCGTTAGGTATAAATATGTCAGATACCTGTGACTCGATTGGCAAAATAGTCTCTCTCTCCCCAAAAATATGTTTTTTTTTACCGACGCACGAAGAAAATATTTTGTTGCGAATGAACAAGATAGTGAGGAATTGTTCATATGTAGGATCATAATTATTGATACGGGTCTTTTCCACATAAAAAGGGAATCTTTTGTTACAATAGAACCAGAAGCGATTTGGATCATTCAAGAATCGAAGTGGATTTGCTTTATAAAAAGAAGATATCAATGAACTTCTATGAAATGGTTTCACGGGATTCAGCCAATTGTCTCGATCATGGAATATCATTGATAAATAGGAATCCGTGTTATCAAAGGATTTCCTGCGATTATTTCTAGTATGGAATGAGTCAATCACCCACTTTGGTATCTTTTTGAAGCAAAATGGTAATCTTGTTCCTCCATTGATCAAGGATTTCGGTCTTTTGGAAGTATCATGATCATCCAATAAGAAGGGTTTCAATTTATTCAAATGAACGATTTGAACACCTATTGATTCTAACAACTGATTGCGGAGTTGATCATTCGGACCTTTCAATTCATAGATGTGGATCTCGGACCTATGAATGGGGGTATTCCCGATACTCACAAAGAAAAGGGGAAGTGACTTGGACAAAAAGAGAAGTGACTTGGACAAAAAGAAACGAAGTGACTTGGACAAAAAGAAACGAAGTGACTTAGACAAATCTTGTTTGTCTATAACCTCGGACCAATCAATCGAATATTGATTAATACGTAACCGATCGAACACTACTTGAAAATGGTTCTTCTGTTCAGAAAGGAAATGTTCCAAATGTTCCTGGAAATTCTTGCTCCCATTGGACCATTTGTATCTATATACATCAGGATCCCGATTCATGGATCTCCCGGTTCGAGAAATAAGAGGATCAAACCATTTCTTCTGACTCTTTTTCAAATTCGATAAATGTTGGTTGATCGTATATTTCATTATAGTTATATGATTCAGAGTATCATTTCCTATTTGATCCCTTTGAATTCCATATTCGAAGTTGTGATCGGATCTATTCATTAAAAAGAATCGATTAGATACATTTCTTATGTACCCATAGATTTGAATCAGATTTCGGATCAATCTATATTGATTGACTGCCTCCATTATGTTGTTGCTAGCAAATACCGCTGTTTTTCGTTTTGGATCTTCCAAATCATTCCCGCAGTAGATCCGGGCCGATTTTTTTCTGATCCTTCGATAAAAAGATTCATTCTCTTCATAAAAAAGAGGAGGTAGAACCAATAAAGATTTCTTTTTCGATTCATCTCTGGAGTTGAATACCTGATTCAAGAATTTTTTTTGATCCAACCCGTAGGAATCAATAGAAAAGGCAAATCTCCTATGATACACCAGATCCGGCTCGGTTATTGATAGAGTGAATAGATCTGCCATTTCTTGAAATCTCTCTTCTGATTCAAAATCGTGGTGTAACGTGTATCCCCTTTTGTTCCGGTCATGGAATAGATGAAATAAATCAAAAAATGGATTTTTGTTCAAGAATGAAATAGGATGAATTGAGACGGTATTTTGTAAATACGTAATTATCTTGAATATATCAACCATTTCCTTATTTTCCGCTCGCCTGGAAGGGACAAAAGAAACATCTTGTTTTTTCTTCAAAAATTTCTGATCTCTGGTGGACCTCTCAATAGGATTCGAACCCAGATGAAGTTCTGACCATCTGTCAGAGAAAAAAGAACGAATTGATCTTGTAGGATTCCCAAGAAATTCTTCGATTTCTTCCGGAAGCAGATGATTATTCATCTGCTTCTCACGTTCCGTGAATAGCCGGGACATTGAGGAAGATCCAAAAAGGCATTTCGGGAATTGATCTGATTCTATCTCTGTTCGTTCCGTTTGAAGAAAGGAAGGATCCCAAAGAATCGATCTTTCTTTTAGTTGCTGAATCTCTGTTTGATCGATCAATGTGGGATATTCTGAATCCTCATTTCTAATGGAATCGAAATGATCTATGGATTGATCAGAAGATCCTTTCAATTGGCTAGAATCCCTTACTTGAACGAAAATAGATCTTGATCTTGTGGAATCATATTGAATATTTGACAATACATTCCGTACC